TTTATATGAAAAAAAATAAATAGTTACTATAATTATGATTTAAGTACTTATTTGTTTCAGTAAATTTAATAGTATTATTATAGGAAAGTATATAAAATATTTATATTAATATAAGTATTTATTATATAATTAAATGTATTAATTTTCGATATAATTAGATTTAACTTTACAATAAAAGATACGATTAGGGATTATTTATATTATTTAAATATCTGATAACATATTATAATAGTTAAAGTTAAGATTAAAGGATATTGACCCCTCCTTTAATCTGCAAAAAGGGGGGGGAATATCGGTTTAAATTTATACTACTTAAACTATAATAAATAATATTAACATTAAAATAGGATTTGATAACCATTTTTTAATTTTTAATTAAAGTTTTATTCTTGCTGAATTATTCATTATATAGTTATACCATATACATGTTTTGTGAATTTTTTATAATTGTTATTGTAGTGGTAAATATTATTTTTCAGCTAATGCTGGATATAGTAATCTATATATTTTCGGTAAAAATCGTGCCAGCCACCGCGGTTATACGTGAGAGGAAAGTGAATATTATTGGGTTAACAGTTAAATATATTAGTTCTTTTTATTTAATATTTTTAGGTGAAATTTTAATTTTATTTAAATGGTTTTTGTTGAAGCTGTGAAATTTATTTTATAAACAAGGATTAGATACCCTTTTATTTTAAATGTAAATATTAACTTGGGTAGTAATAGTTATGTTCTTGAAACCCAAAGAATTTGGCGGTATTTTATTCTTTTTAGAGGAGCCTGTCCTGTAATTGACAATCCACGATAGGTAATTACTTGTTTTTGTATTCATTTTGTATACCTCCGTCATCAGAGTATCTTTTTAGAGTAAATATTCAGTAAATACAAAATATTTTATGTCAGGTCAAGGTGCAATTTATAAACAAGTAGAGATGGGCTACAATAAATTTATTTATATGGATTGATATTGTTATTTTTGTCATGAAGGTGGATTTAAAAGTAAAATTAATCCTTTATTAATTTGATCTTAGCTCTAAAATATGCACACATCGCCCGTCGCTCTTATTTTAAGATAAGATAAGTCGTAACATAGTAGGTGTACTGGAAGGTGTACCTAGAAAGTAAACAAATTAGAACTTGATAGAAAGTATTTCATTTACACTGAAAATTTAGCTGTGCAATTCTGCTTAATTTGATAATTAGATTCTTACTTATTTTGTTTTATTTTTGTTTTGAGAAAAATCTTTATGTTTAGTATATTTAAAGAAAAACTTTTATTGTTATAGTAAAATAGTACTGTGAAGGAATTGATGAAATAATTTAAAAATTATTTTTGTGTAAGTATGTTTAATTTACAGTACCTTTTGTATCAGGGTTGATCAATTAGATTAAACTATTTTATTATCTCGATTTCAAAAGAGCTAATTTGTTATTTTATTTAATGTTGAATAATTATTAATAATATGAATTAGAGAAGAAATTTCATTCGATTTTGAAGGTATCTAGTTTTTTAAGAAATAAATTTAATTTAGTTTCATTACTTAATTTTTATATTTATTTATATATTATTTATTGAATTAAAAATTATAGGGGATAAGCTCTATATTTTTCTATAATATTTTTGATTAATTAATTTTTGTAGGGTTAAAATTATCCATCATTAGAAAGTGTGTTATAATTTGTATTTATTATTAATTAATTTTATTTTTTTTAGAATTTTATTAAAATATTGAAGTGAATTTTTTGCTTTAATTAATAATGATTAAATTAGTATAAAGTATTGTTTATTGTGTTATAAATATTTATGATAAAATAAGGAACTCGGCAAATATAGTTCTCGCCTGTTTACCAAAAACATGGCCTTTTGAATTTAATTTAAGGTCTGACCTGCCCAGTGATGATTTTAACGGCCGCGGTATACTGACCGTGCAAAGGTAGCATAATCATTAGTCTTTTAATAGAGGGCTGGAATGAAAGGTTTCACGAGGAATTGACTGTCTCATTTTATTTGTTTTAAAATCTAATTTTTTAGTTAAAAAGCTAAAATTTTATTGGTAGACGAGAAGACCCTATAGAGCTTTACATAAATTATAAATAAATATTTTTATATTAATATTTTTATTTATTTTTATGTTTTGTTGGGGTGACAAGAATATATAATTAACTTTTTTATTTAAATTACATTGATTTATGAATATTAGATCCATTTTTATTGATTATTAGACTAAGTTACCTTAGGGATAACAGCGTAATCCTCCTCCAGAGTTCATATTTACAGGATGGGCTTGCGACCTCGATGTTGGATTAAGATAATAATTAGGTGTAGCCGCTTAATTAATAGGTCTGTTCGACCTTTAAATTCTTACATGATCTGAGTTCAGACCGGTTTAAGCCAGGTCGGTTTCTATCTCCAATTTTAATCAATTTTTAGTACGAAAGGACCAAAATTGTGAAATAATTTTTGTTTACTGATTAATATTAACTATTTTGGCAGAAAAGTGCCATGAATTTAGAATTCATAAATGTAAGATTATCTTACAAATAGTACTTGCAGATTAATGATTTATTATTATTAATATTAGAAGGATTAATTTTATTTATTTGTGTGTTGGTTGGTGTTGCTTTTTTGACTTTATTAGAACGTAAGGTGTTAGGATATATTCAGATTCGTAAGGGTCCAAATAAGGTTGGTTATTGTGGTATTGTTCAGCCTTTTTCTGATGCTATTAAGCTATTTAGTAAGGAACAAACTTTTCCTATAATATCTAATTATTTGCCTTATTATTTTTCTCCAGTATTCAGATTATTCATTTCATTAGTAATTTGATCAATTATACCTTTTTATTTTGGTTTATATAATTTTGGGTTAGGTCTATTATTTTTTCTTTGTTGTACAAGTGTAGGGGTTTATACTGTAATAATTGCAGGATGATCATCAAATTCAATTTATTCTTTACTCGGAGGACTCCGAGCTGTTGCCCAAACTATTTCTTATGAAGTAAGTTTAGCTTTAATTTTAATTTCTTTTATTATTTTATCTGGGGGATATAATCTCACTAATTTTATTTTATATCAGGATTTGATTTGATTTTTATTTATTACTTTTCCTTTAATGATTGTTTGGTTTGCTTCTAGTTTAGCAGAAACTAATCGTACTCCATTTGATTTTGCCGAAGGTGAGTCTGAATTAGTTTCAGGGTTTAATACTGAATATAGAAGAGGAGGGTTTGCATTAATCTTTATGGCTGAATACTCTAGTATTCTTTTTATAAGAATACTATTTGTAATATTATTTTTAGGGGGAGATTATGGATCACTATTTTTTATTTTAAAATTAGTGATGGTTTCTTTTTTATTTATTTGAATTCGAGGGACATTACCTCGTTATCGTTATGATAAACTAATATATTTGGCTTGAAAAAGATTTTTGCCGGTTTCTTTGAATTATTTAATTTTTTTTTCTGGTATAAAGATTATAATAATTTCCTTTTATGTTTAATGTACAATTTTTAGTAAAACTAATAAGGGAGTTATTCCTTTTCTTGTACTTTCAAAATACTTGCTTCTAAAAGCTTATTAGTTATTCTAGTAAATTATCTCATATTTTTATAATTAGAGGGTGAGTAAAATAAAATGAAAAATACAACACTGTTAAAATTTGCCCTGTAATAACATAAGGGTCTTCGACTGGTCGCGCTCCAATTCATGTTAATAAAATTACAATAGATACTATAATTCAAAATAAAATTTGATTTATAGGGTAAAATTGTAAACCCCGGAATTTTCTTTTTATTAAAGGTATAATAAAGAGAATTGCGATAGATATAACTAATGCAATAACCCCTCCTAATTTATTAGGAATAGAACGTAGGATTGCATAAGCAAATAGAAAATATCATTCTGGTTGAATATGAACGGGGGTTACAAGAGGATTTGCTGGAATAAAATTATCTGGATCACCTAATAAATAAGGGTTAGTTAATGATAATATAATTAATATTATTACTATAACTAGGAATCCTACAATATCCTTTCAAGAAAAGTATGGGTGAAATGGGATTTTGTCTCTATCACTATTAATTCCGATTGGATTATTTGAACCAGTTTGATGTAAAAATAATAGGTGTACTATTGTTGCAGCTGCAACAACAAAAGGTAAAAGAAAGTGAAATGTGAAAAAGCGTGTTAAGGTTGCATTGTCTACTGCAAACCCTCCTCATAATCACTGAACTAGTGTGGTTCCTATATAGGGAATGGCTGATAACAAGTTTGTAATAACTGTAGCCCCTCAAAAAGATATTTGTCCTCAAGGTAAAACATACCCTATAAATGCTGTTGCTATGACTAAAAATAAGATTAGTACTCCCACTCTTCAAGTATGAATATAATTATATGATCCGTAATAAATATTACGTCCAATATGAAGATAAATACAAATGAAAAAAAATGAAGCACCATTTGCGTGTATAGTTCGTAGAATTCAACCATAATTTACATCACGACAAATGTGATTTACTCTAAAAAATGCTGTATCAATATTTGCTGTATAATGTATAGCTAAAAATAACCCTGTTAAAATTTGAATAATTAAACATAGTCCCAGTAAAGAGCCAAAATTTCACCAAATAGAAATATTAGAGGGAGTTGGTAAATCTACTAATGCATTGTTGGCAATTTTGAATAATGGATGATGTACTCGTAATGGTTTATTCATTAGTTTATTGGTCGTAAAGGTCCTTTATTAAATTTAGTAATTGCTACAATTACAATTAATGTTAAAAATAAATATAATACTATAAACACAGTAATTACTGAAATAGGATTATTATATAATGGGGACATAATCATATTAGAATTATCTATATTAGTTGTTAATATATTAGTTATTGACATAGTATATATAAAAGGATCTATAAATATAATAGACATTCCTATTACAATAAATATTATTATAATTAAGGATATTAAATATTTACTCTTTTTAAATATTTCATTTGATGCAATTCTTGTTATATAGATAAATAATACTAATATCCCCCCTAGAAATACTAAAAATAGAATATATGAAAATCATGAGGAATATGATATTAAACCTATTAAAATAGCTATTATGATTGTTTGTAATAATAAAGTGATTCCTATATTTATAGGATGTATTATGGAGGAAAATATTAAACTATTAATAATTATGAAAGTTGCAGATAAAATTTGTCTGATTCAGAGAATAGTTTAATTAAAATTTTAATTTTGGAGATTAAAGATGGATATAAATATCTTTCTCTGATTGGTAAAAAAGGGGGAGGGGGAGACGGTTAAAGTTTAAGGAGTATTAATACTCTATTCTGATTTACAAGACCAGTGTTTTATTTAAACTACTAAAACTAATGTTAACATTTTATAATTATATATTTTATATTTTTATTTTGAGAGGTTTATGGTCTTTTGTATCTAAACGTAAACATTTATTATCTACTTTATTAAGTTTAGAGTTTATTGTTCTTGGCTTATTTTTTTATATATTTTTTGTTTTACTATTTTATTTTGAGTTGTACTTTTTAATTTATTTTTTGACTTTTGGTGTTTGTGAAGGTGCTTTAGGATTAGGGATTTTGGTTTCAATGATTCGTAGTCATGGCAATGATTATTTTAATTCTTTTAATATATTACAATGTTAAAATTTTTATTTTATATTATTTTTATGATCCCTCTTTGTTTTATATTAAATTATTGGTTATTTACTGTAATATTATTTTTTATTTCTTTTTTGTTTTTAATTGAGGGCTATATAGTTTTTTCTTTTTGTAATTTTGGTTATTACTTTGGTTATGACGTGCTGAGTTATGGTTTAATTTTTCTTAGTTTTTGGATTTGTTGTTTAATAATATTATCTAGATCTAATATTTATTTTAATAATAATTTTGTTATTTTCTTTATACTTAGTATTTTGCTTCTATTGTTGTTTCTTTTGTTTACTTTTATAAGTGTTAATTTATTTATATTTTATTTGTTTTTTGAAAGTTCTTTAATTCCTACTTTTTTTCTTATTTTGGGTTGAGGGTATCAACCTGAGCGTTTACAAGCAGGTATTTATTTATTATTTTATACTTTATTTGCTTCTTTACCTTTACTTATTTCAATTTTTAATGTATATATTGTTTTTGAGACTTTAAATATATATTTATTTATTTTTTGTGTGGGGGATTCTTTTAGAATATATATATATCTATCTTTATTATTAGCCTTTTTAGTTAAGATACCTATATTTATTTTTCATTTGTGATTACCTAAGGCTCATGTAGAAGCGCCTATTTCTGGTTCTATAATTTTAGCTGGTGTTTTACTTAAGTTAGGAGGATATGGGTTGTTACGTGTATTTTCTTTTATTACATTATTGGGAGTTAAGTTTAATTTTATTTGAATTGGTATTTGTTTAGTAGGAGGTGTAATTGTTAGACTTATTTGTTTATGTCAGGTAGATCTTAAGTCTTTAATTGCTTATTCTTCTGTAGCTCATATAGGTATTGTATTGTCTGGTCTTATAACGTTAACTTATTGAGGATTAAGTGGTTCTTATATATTGATATTAGCACATGGTCTTTGTTCTTCTGGTTTGTTTTGTTTGGCTAATATAACATATGAACGTTTAGGTAGACGTAGATTTTTTGTTAATAAGGGTTTAATTAATCTTATACCCAGACTTTGTTTATGGTGATTTTTGTTGAGTTCTTGTAATATGGCTGCTCCTCCAAGTATAAATTTACTTGGTGAAATTAGTTTGTTAAATAGAATTTTAAGATGAAGAAATATTACAATGATTTCAATTATTTTTTTATCTTTTTTTAGAGCTGCATATACTTTGTATATATATAGTTATACTCAGCATGGGAAAATATTTTCTTCATTATATAGCTGTAATTCAGGTTATTTTCGTGAATATTTAATTTTAATATTACATTGACTACCTTTAAATTATATTATTTTAAAGAGAGATTTATTTTTTAATTGGTTATAAGTTACTTGAATAGTTTAATTAAAAATTTTGATTTGTGGCATCAAAGATGTATTTATACTTTAAGTAATTAATTGACGTTTAAATATTTGTTTTATTAGATTTGTTTCATTATTTATTCTTTCTTTTTTGAATTTGTTTTTAGGTGTTTATTTTTGTTTATACGATATTACTTTATTTATTGAGTGGGAAGTTGTATCTTTGAATTCAATAAATGTGGTGATAACTTTATTATTGGATTGAATATCTTTAACTTTTATAAGTTTTGTTTTATTTATTTCTAGAATAGTTATTTTTTACAGTCATAATTATATAGAAGGGGACCCATTTATTTCTCGATTTATTATTTTAGTATTGATATTTGTCTTATCAATAATATTTTTAATTATTAGTCCTAATTTAATTTCCATTTTACTTGGTTGAGATGGATTAGGGTTAATTTCTTATTTGTTAGTTATTTATTATCAAAATTTTAAATCTTATAGTGCTGGAATATTAACTGTATTGTCTAATCGTTTAGGGGATGTGGCTTTTTTGTTAGGTATTGCATGAATATTAAATTATGGTAGTTGGAATTATATTTTTTATTTAAATTATATAATCAATGATTTTGAAGGCTTAATAATTTCGTTTTTAATAGCTTTTGCAGCAATAACTAAAAGTGCTCAAATTCCTTTTTCTTCTTGACTTCCTGCTGCTATAGCAGCCCCTACTCCAGTATCATCTTTAGTTCATTCTTCTACACTTGTTACGGCGGGTGTTTACTTGATAATTCGTTTTAATTATTTATTAGTGGGTAGAGGTGTCGGTAGCTATTTATTGTTGGTAGGGGGTATGACAATATTTATATCTGGAATAGGGGCTAATTTTGAATTTGATTTGAAAAAAATTATTGCTTTATCTACTTTAAGACAATTAGGGCTGATAATAAGAATTTTATCTATAGGATATGCTGAATTAGCATTTTTTCATTTATTAACTCATGCTTTATTTAAGGCTTTATTATTTATGTGTGCTGGAGTTATTATTCATAATTTAGGAGATTGTCAGGATATTCGTTTTATAGGAGGATTAATTATTTTTTTTCCATTAACTTCTTCTTGTTTTATAGTTTCAAACTTGGCTTTGTGTGGATTTCCTTTTTTGGCTGGGTTTTATTCTAAGGATTTAATTTTGGAAATGTGTTTATTATCTAATTTGAACTTAATTAGTTTCTTTTTTTATTTTTTTTCTACTGGGTTAACTGCATGTTATACTTTTCGTTTAATTTATTATGTAATGTGTGGTTCCTTTAATTATATTGGATGTAATAATATATTTGATGAAGGGTGGTTTATATTGAAGGGTATATTTTGTATAGTATTTATGGCAATTATTGGGGGTAGTGTATTAAGATGATTGTTGTTTAAGACTCCTTCTATGATTTGTATACCCTTAATATATAAAATATTGGCTTTGTTGGTAAGTGTGTTAGGAGGTCTAGTTGGCTATCAATTATCTATTTATTATTATTCTTATAGTTTAATGTCTTTGAAGATGAAGTTTATTTCTTCATTTTTGGGAAGAATATGATTTATACCTTATATAAGAACTCGTGGAGTATACATTTCTCCTTTATATTCTGGAGGTTATTTTTTGAAAAGATTTGATCAAGGATGATGTGAGTATTTTGGTGCACAGGGAATTTATAATATATTTAAGAGTATAACTTCATTTATTCAGAATTATCAGAATAATTTTTTAAAGTCTTATTTATTATTATTTTTTATTTGATTTGTATTTTTAATACTTATATATTATTTAGGTAGCTTATTTAAAGCTTAACATTGAAGCTGTTATGAAGATTTTATTAATCCCTAAATATTTATGAAAAGATATCTTTTATTTTTACATTGAAAATGTAATGTTTTTATAAACTACATAAATAAGAGTATAAACGGAATTAAACCGCTAAAAATAGAAGTTAGCAGCTTCATTTTGTTCAACATACTCTTTTAGTCGGAAATATATTTCATTTTTATCATTAACAGTGATATGCCTCTATTTTGGCTTCAACTAATTTAAATAGAGGTGATTTAACACCAAGATTATCAGGTCGAAACTGATTGCAATTTTCGCTTTCTATTTAAGATAAGTTGATGAATCAACACTTTTTGAATGCAAATCAAATGTTATAATTAACTATTATCCTAGTTTGATCATTCAAGAGCTCCTTGGTTTCATTCATGATATAGTCCTACTAATAAAATTACAATGAATATAATTGATACAATTCTTCATGAAATAATTCTTGATGAATATAAGCTTTCAATTATGGGTAATAAAATTGCAATTTCTACATCGAAAATGAGGAAAATAACAGCAATTAAGAAAAATCGTAATGAGAAAGGAATTCGTGATTTATTGAATGGGTCAAACCCGCATTCAAAAGGAGATCTTTTTTCTCGATCAATAATTCTTTTTTTTGATAGGACTGATGCTAGTATTATAATTACAGTAGTAATAATAATTAATATGGTGCTGATAATTATAATGGTATTAATTATTTATCCTGAAATTTTCAGACTTTTTGATTGGAAGTCAAATATACTTTTATATTAGATAAATATCTACCTCATCAGTAAATTGAAATATATAGGAATAACCATACTACATCTACAAAATGTCAATATCATGCTGCTGCTTCAAATCCAAAGTGGTGGAATTCAGAGAAGTGTTTTATTGAATGACGTAATAAACATGTAGATAAAAATATTGTACCAATAATTACATGAATTCCATGAAATCCTGTTGCTATAAAAAAGGTTGATCCATAAACTGAGTCAGCGATTGTAAATGGTGCTTCAATATATTCATATGCTTGGAGAATTGTGAAATAAATACCCAGTAATACTGTAAAGAATAATCCTTGTATACCCTGGGAATGGTTTCCTTGTATTAATCTATGGTGTGCTCATGTTACGGTTACTCCTGAAGCTAAAAGAATAGAAGTATTAAGTATAGGAATTGATATAGGATCAAATGGTGAAATTCCCTTTGGAGGCCATATTCTACCAATTTCTACTGTAGGAGATAAACTTCTATGAAAATATGCTCAGAAAAAAGATACAAAAAATAATACTTCTGATGTAATAAATAAAATTATACCTCATCGCAACCCAATTACTACTGGGTATGTGTGAAGTCCTTGAAATGTTCCTTCGCGGGTTACATCTCGTCATCATTGAATTATAGTTAATACTAAAACTGAAGTACTAATAATTAAAAGGTCATTATTGTAAGTATGGAATCATTTAACTATCCCTGTTGTTATTATTATTGCACCGATTGCCCCTGTTAAAGGCCATGGGCTTTGATCTACTAAGTGGTATGGGTGATTATTATGATTAGACATTAGTTTACTTCTCTAGAGTAAAGGGTTCTAAGTACTGCAAATACATAAGATTGAATGATTGATACTGCTGACTCTAATGTTAATAGTGCAATTTGTGTTAAAATTAAAATAGACAGAATTGAATATGAAATTGAGGATCCTGTATTTCCTAATAATGTTATTAATAAATGACCTGCAATTATATTAGCAGCTAATCGGACGGCTAAAGTCCCTGGTCGGATTAAGTTTCTAATAGTTTCAATACATACTATAAAAGGTATCAGTACTGCAGGAGTTCCTTGAGGGACTAAGTGTGCAAATATGTGTTGTGTGTGATTAATTCATCCATAAACTATGAATCTAACTCATAAAGGTAGAGATAATGTTAGTGTGAATACTAAATGACTAGTACTAGTGAAGATATAAGGGAATAACCCTATGAAATTATTGAATAAGATTAATGAAAATACTGAGATAAATATGAAAGTTGTTCCATTAAATCTGTTATTACCTAATAATGTTTTAAATTCATTGTGAAGTGTTGTTGTAATTGTATTTCATAAAATTCTTATTCGTGTAGGGATTAATCAGAATATTATAGGTATTATAATAATAGCAATTATTGTTGAAATTCAGTTTAATGATATATTAAATATTGAAGTTGTAGGATCAAATACGGAGAATAGATTTGTTATCATTTTCAGTTTTGTGATTTTAACGAGAAATCTTTTGATATTTTTTTAATATTAAGTTTTGGGTTAAATAAGTAGTAATTTAATATATTAATTATTAATAATATAATTGAGAAAAATATAAATAATATTAATCATCTTATTGGGGCTATTTGAGGAATTAAGAAATATTTATTTTAGTAAATAATTTTAACTTGACAAGTTAAGGTTATAATTTAACTAATTTCTTCATTGGAAGTATTTCGTTAATTTTACTATAAATTGGTTTAAGAGACCAATGCTTACTTTCAGCCATCCAATGAGGCTTCATTTATATTTTGAATTCAATTAATAAATGATTTAATATTAACTCTTTCAATTATGATGGGTATAAAACTATGGTTTGCCCCACAAATTTCTGAACATTGCCCAAAAAATAAACCAGGACGATTAATAAAAAATCTTGTTTGATTTAGGCGTCCTGGAGTGGCATCAACCTTAATTCCTAATGATGGGACGGTTCATGAGTGTAATACATCGGCGGCTGTAATTAAAATACGAACTTGTGTTTGTATAGGTAATACTGTTCGATTATCAACCTCTAATACTCGGAACCCTCTACTTTCTATTTCATTATAGGGAATTATATAAGAATCAAATTCGACATGTTTAAAATCTGAATATTCATAACTTCAGTATCATTGATGTCCTACTGTCTTTAGAGTAATAGAGGGTTCTCTTACTTCATCTAGTAAATATAGTAGTCGTAAAGAAGGTATAGCAATGATTACTAATACAAATACTGGTAAAATAGTCCATGCTGTTTCGATTTTTTGACCGTCCAGTAGGTTTCGGTTGATATCGTTATTAAGAAATATAGCTCCTATTACATAGGCAACTAATGCTGTAATAATTACTAAGACTATTATTGTATGATCATGAAAGTAATGTAATTGCTCTATTATAGGTGATGCAGCATCTTGAAAGTTTAATTGAGCTCACGTTGCCATTTTTAATGAAAGGTTATAGACCTTTATAAATGGAGCTTAAATCCATGGCACTTTTCTGCCACATTAAAACTTTAATAAGATTGGGAGTTCTGCATAACTATGTTCTATAGGAGGTAATTTTTGATATCATTCAATTGAGGTATTAATACTTAGTGTTCTAATTACTTGTCGCTGGGTTACAAGGGCTTCTCATATAATGTAAATTAGTATAATTACCCCAAATAATGAGATTGTTCTACCTAAAGAAGATATAATATTTCATGCTGTATAGGCATCAGGGTAATCTGAATATCGTCGTGGTATACCTCTTAACCCAAGAAAGTGTTGAGGAAAAAATGTCAAGTTTACACCAATAAATATTACTAAGAATTGAATTTTTAGTATATGGTTATTTAATCTAACTCCTGTAAATAAAGAAAATCATTGAACTAATCCTCCTATAATTGCAAATACGGCTCCTATTGATAGGACATAATGAAAATGGGCAACTACATAGTATGTATCATGTAATGCAATATCAATTGATGAGTTTGCTAATACTACTCCTGTTAATCCACCAATAGTGAATAAGAATACGAATCCTAAGGCCCATAGTAGTGATGGACTATAAGAAAATTGCGTTCCATGAAGTGTTGCTAATCAACTAAAAATTTTAATTCCTGTTGGGACAGCAATCACTATAGTTGCTGATGTGAAATATGCTCGTGTATCTACATCTATTCCTACGGTAAATATATGGTGTGCTCATACAACAAATCCAAGAATACCAATTGCTACTATAGCATAAATTATTCCTAAAACTCCGAATGTTTCCTTTTTTCCTCTTTCTTGAGCAATGATATGAGAAATTATACCAAATCCTGGAAGAATTAGAATATATACTTCTGGGTGGCCAAAGAATCAAAATAAGTGTTGATACAGGATAGGGTCTCCTCCCCCAGCAGGGTCGAAGAAAGAGGTATTAATATTTCGGTCTGTTAAAAGTATAGTAATTGCTCCTGCAAGTACAGGTAATGATAAGAGTAATAATACAGCAGTAATTACTACTGCTCATACAAATAAAGGTAGTTGATCTAACTTTATTCCTGGTGATTTTATATTAATTACTGTTGTAATAAAGTTGATAGCCCCTAGAATAGATGATACACCAGCGAGGTGTAATGAAAAAATTGTTAAGTCTACAGATGCTCCAGCGTGAGCGATTGCTCCTGCAAGAGGAGGATAAACGGTTCATCCTGTTCCTGCACCACTTTCAACTATACTACTTGCTAATAATAAGGTAAATGATGGAGGAAGAAGTCAAAATCTTATGTTGTTAAGTCGAGGGAATGCCATGTCTGGTGCACCTAATATTAAAGGTACAAGTCAATTTCCAAAACCCCCAATTATAATAGGTATAACTATAAAAAAAATTATAACAAATGCGTGTGCTGTGACAATTACATTGTAAATTTGATCATCTCCAATTAGTGAACCAGGTTGACCAAGTTCAATTCGAATTAATACTCTTAATGCAGTTCCAATTATTCCTGCCCAAGCTCCAAAGATTAGGTATAGGGTTCCAATATCCTTATGATTCGTAGAAAATAACCATCGTCGCAATATCTTAAATATTATATTATGACCCCTTAATATAATTTAGGTAAGATGGTCGAGACTTAGGCGATAGACTGTAAATCTATATAGGAGGGATACCTCTTTTACCGGTTTTATATTCAAATTATGATTTTAGACTGCAATTCTAAAGGTGTAAAGATAATTTTACTAAGACCTACAAGGCTATTACTTGTAATTTTAGCTTTGAAGGCTAAATGTTTTATTAACATAAGATCTTAGTATAGTATTAATCAGACTGTAATTGGGATGCCAATAATTGAGATTATTATTGAAATTCTAGTTAAGTTATTTGATTTTATATTATTATCTCATTTAATTTCCTGACTTATAAATATAAATGCTCTAAACATAACTCGTATATAAAAGTATAAGGTTATTAATGTTATTATTACTATGAATAATAACATAAAAAATGAATATTGATTTGCTAACCCTTGAATAACTAGTCATTTAGGTAAAAACCCTAGGAAAGGAGGTAGTCCTCCTAAAGATAATATACTGATTATTATGGAGAATTTAGTTAAAGGATTATTTTTAACAAAATATGCTTGTGATAATTGGTATAATGATTGTTTATAAAATAAGTATAATACAGCACTATTTAGTAATGAATAGATAATAAAATAAATTATTCATAGCTCATTTCTAATTAATAAGGCAGAAATTATTCATCCTAAATGACCAATGGAAGAATAAGCTATAATTTTTCGAGTTGAATTTTGATTTAAACCCCCTATTGATCCAATAAGTGTGGATATAAAAATTACCATAATTAATAAGTTATTTATTAACTTATAAGAGATTAAAATAAAAGGGGCAATTTTTTGTCATGTTATTAAAATAAAACAATTTATTCAACTAATTCCTTCTATTACACCTGGAAATCAAAAATGGAAAGGGGCTGCTCCCATTTTTATTAATAAAGCTCTTGAAATTAAGTAAGGGGAGTATGAATTTATAGAAAAATCTATTAATTCTCTAATTAAAATGGCAATTAAAAATATAATAGATGCTATTGCCTGAACTAGAAAATACTTTATTGCTGACTCAGTTTCATATGGATTACCATTTTTATTAATTAATGGTACAAAGGATAATAAGTTTATTTCTAATCCTATTCATATCCCTAATCAAGAGGAAGAGGAAATTGAAATAATAGTGCCAGATATTAAACTTATAGTAAATATGAAATTTGATGGGTTATTTAAAATTAAAAAGAGGAAGATTATTACTTCCATAAAAAGGGTATGAACCTATTAGCTTAATTAGCTTATCTTTTTATACTTAGGTGTAAGAAGCACAGAAACTTTTGATGTTTTTGGAGTAGTTTAATTCTACAATGTATAATAAGAGTAGTTTCCTACATGATTTATTCTATCAAAATAACCCTTTTATCAGGCATCTTATT